CATCTTGTTTGTAAAATGGAAAAAAATATCTTTTATAGATTCTTCTTTATATGTATATGTTTATTTTTTGTTTGTTTAGAGTCCGTTCTTTTTCTTTCCGATCAGTTGGAAATGTTAAAATATATCTTTTAATTTTCACGGATCGAAGAAAGAAAGATACTTTTGAATATTTTTCTATTTACTTTTTATCTATTCGAAAAAGAGAGAATTTCTTATTTTTTTTACTTAATTTAAAGTCCATATGATATTCAATAAACAAAACAATAAAAAAATGGGAAACTTGAAATGAAAGTTTCTTTCACGCATGCATTCTACATCTCATTGTCAGAACAAAAAGATGGGATGCACGGATATAGAGAAAGTTGGTACGTGAAACCACCCTATATTGAAATCTTATTCGATAGATAAGATCAAAATTCATTTCGTTTTGGAAAAAAAAGATATGGAAATGGAAAATGTCTTTTTTATGTTGTGATTTGAAAGAAAAATTTTATCTTCTCTAGAAGGAAGAGACTAGCCAATTTATTCAGCTAGGAACACAAAGATTTAATCGGAAATATCGACAAATTCGTGCAGAGTTTAAAGAAATAAAAAAAAGGTCAATTGTTCCGATTTAATCTCTATCAAATTTAAATATCAGAATAGCGTGTATAGCCATGATTCAATAGGTCAGGTCCACTTACTTTTTCATTTGTTGATTTTGAATCCAATCCAATGAATTTGATTCAAATCATAGAAAATAGGAATCGTTGATGATTCGAGAAACGACTTATCTTATCATTATAATATAATGAATATTAGTTCAACTTTCTAACTACTAGAATAGAACTTATTATACTTAGAAAGTTGTTTACTTTGTACTTTTAAAATATCAATAAACAATATCTCTATTCCCCGTTCAAATAGAATGGAGTTTTATTAAAAACTTTAAAAAAAGCCCCTTATCGGATTTGAACCGATGACTTACGCCTTACCATGGCGTTACTCTACCACTGAGTTAAAAGGGCCCTTTTAGCCAATTCTTGACTGAGTCACTATGTATATACATACAAAATATATGTATGTACATATATTACATACACTAAGTTATTAATACAATACAAATACATAAGTAGACGAATAATAGATAGGAACTTGTTTTGAAATACGGAAATGGAGTTGTTCGTTTAATTTAACCTCATTTTTTAGTAGACAAATAACTTACTGAAAGGATTCTTTAGTTTCATATAATCTTGAGTTCTGTTCTATAATTTATTAATATTAGATTCATATAGAATTCTATTTCTATTAGAGTTATTTTATAGATATTTATAGAATAATTTTCTATTTATAGCGAATGGTTAGAATGAATAATTCATAAATTTAATTGAAATGACAAAACAATTTGCTGAAATCATGTAAGACGGAAAGGTCTTTTGAATCGAATGAATCGATTATATTGACAATTTCAAAAAAATGAACATACTATGTTCATACTATGATGGCAGTTGGGCACGTATGCCCCCATCGTCTAGCGGTTCAGGACATCTCTCTTTCAAGGAGAAAACGGGGATTCGACTTCCCCTGGGGGTAGGGTACTACAAAAGGAAGTTGATGAATTATCAATAAGCAAAAAAATGAAATTGATTCTTCCTGGGTCGATGCCCGAGCGGTTAATGGGGACGGACTGTAAATTCGTTGGCAATATGTCTACGCTGGTTCAAATCCAGCTCGGCCCAATAATTCGCTCATCCATTATGAGATAAAGATATTTGTCTTTCCGAAACGGATGATACGCGGAATAAAAGAATCCAATTTTCTGCTATATACTCTATGTTTTTGTTCCGGAAAATGGAAATTTGGATCATAAAAATGATCTAGATTCATATTATGATCTTTAAGTTTAAAGTATAAATAGAAAAAAACTTTTTTCTTTATTAAGAGGTTTATTCTCAATCAATTTTGAAATTTCGAAAAAAGGAAAATGTACTAGTAATTCGTGTCGTTCTCAATAAAGTCGACATTTGTGTGGATATCAATATATCACTCGTGTCTCTGTTACAACACGAAAATTCAAACTATAAATGGTTTGAATCAAGTCATAAACAAAACTAGATACTGTATACTTTAGTTCCCTGGGATTGTAGTTCAATTGGTTAGAGCACCGCCCTGTCAAGGCGGAAGCTGCGGGTTCGAGCCCCGTCAGTCCCGACGGATCAAAATATATCATATCCACTTATCTTTCCACTTTTTAGGAAAAGGACGACAAGAAAATTGAACTTTCAATGGGAATTCTTCTGATGATTCTTAGTTAATGGGAATTCTTCTGATGATTCTTAGTTATTGTTCTTTTCCTTTTTCATTTCTTTCTTATCAAACAAATCCGATAATTTTCATTACTTGAACTAGAACTGATTGCTAGGAGAGATATGTGGATTAGTAATAGACCCTTTTTTTCAATTTCTCGTGCCTAGCTAATGGAATAGAATTCTATATGCTTCTCGAGAGTACATGCGCAAAGGGAAATTGTTTTTTGTACAATACACAACCCAATTTTTTATTCAAAATTCCCTTGACAAAATACGTTTCAGATTAATCCTTTTTCTGTACCCAATTTTGTGACATCTCAATGACTAACCAATTTCAATTTGAAACATTCTATCTCATTCTCATTCAAATTGCACGTTGCACTTTCATCCTAGTAATAAACCCAAGAAAAGGAGGGAGTATATTACTATTAATAAGAATAAAAATAAAGAAAGATCAAGCAAGGATCTTATACTTTCCTTTGTAGACCCTTTGTAATGAAGTAATGCAGAATCCTTTCTTTTTTTCTTTCTTAAAGAATTTTTCCTTTTTAGTTATTGTTTTGGGGTTTTTGTAACCGGTGTAAGTGGAAAAGGGAAACTTCATTAGTTCATTAGATGTTAGATGATTAATTGTACAAGGAAGACGCCAAGTTATGGAAAAAGAATAAAAAAAGAATGATAAATAACGAAATTTTTTTTTAGATGACAAATCCCCTTTTTCGTTTTTTGGATCTTTTGGGTTCAGTATGGATAAAAGATCTTCCTATGTTATACTATTCAATTCGCGACGGCAAATTGATATGATAGCTCAGATATTGTTATTCATAATATTAATCTGATTCAATATTATGAAGATGTAATTCATATAGGATGAATTACAATTTACAGGTAAAATTTTTATCATCTCTATGGGATTAAATCTCGAGTTAATGCGAAGTAAAAAAACGATGAGATTATGGAAGTTAATATTCTCGCATTTATTGCTACTGCACTATTTATTCTAGTTCCTACTGCTTTTTTACTTATTATTTATGTAAAAACGGTCAGCCAAAATGATTAATTTGAATGAAACTTGACTTCGAAAAATAGAAAGAATACAATTTCATTGATTAATTGTAATCAGCAATATTCGATGAGAATCGATAATATAATACGGTAGAAAGATTCATATGAATCTTTCTACCATGATTCGATTAATGTTTTTGTTTTTCGTGTAGGAAGTTGTACTATAAAAATTCTAATAAAAAATACAGACTTAATTTAATATCGATCAATCCACAATATATATCTTCATATATGTTATGTACATAACTATCCCAATTCTATTTTTTTGCTACATCCATTTGATCAATTTGGATTGATTCTGATCAATCCGAAATAATCAAAAGGGAAACTCGTTCCTTACGTTTATTTTACAGCTCTAATTCTTAAATTTCGGATTCTTTCAAATAGAAACCCCAGTATCTGTCAAAAGCAAAAGAATCAAAGAAAGAAAAAAAGTATGGTATATCTGAATAAAAAAACCAACTTAGTAATCTTTTTTTAGCATTGCCAACCCAAGAAGTAAAGTAATTGAATTGATTGACTGGCGGATAGATGCTCGAAAGAGTTCTATGGTATGGAAACTTCTTCTATTTCTATTTTTGAATTTTGAAATGAAAAACCTTATCCATTTTTAACACTTAAAACATGATATGAAATGAATCGATAAAACACAAAAAAAATTATTTTCGAAAATAAAAGAAAAAGTCCCTAATATGTAACTCGTCTGAATCAAGATCTTATTATGTGTATATCTTGTTGAACAAGCATCATGTCTCTGCTCTTGTCTTTCCTCTAGAAAGTACGTAGACACTTAATATTCTACTAAAATATGAGATTATACTAATATGAGAACGGCTTTATCTTAGATTTTAATAAATAGAAAAACAAAAGAAAACGGGTCTCTTGTTTCCCATTGTCCTTATATAATTTAAATTGGATCAGAGTCTGTTTGGTGAAATTTAAGAAAAATTCGTTTGAAATCAATTTCCTATCATCTATATCTACTTTCGAAATGGAAACGCAGGAATTATTGAAATCTCTGTTATTATTATCTTTAAAAATGGAAAAACACTTTTCGGAGCGATCTATAAATAGAAAAAAATATAAAACAAATGATACAGTTTTATTCCTCAACTAAAAACTTAATTAAATTAATTAGTTTTTAGTTAAAGTGTTAAAGTTAAGTAGTATTTCTAGAGTCCACTTCTTCCCCATACTACAAGTGAAAGAGAAAACGTAAAGACTACCATTAAAGCAGCCCAAGCGAGACTTACAATATCCATGTGAATTATGTCCCCTATTTCTATGAATATGAAGAAATTATTCCATTATTGTTTACTAATAATAGTGAAATCTGTGGTATAGAGTCAAAAAATTTTTTGACTATTATTTTAATTTAATAAATAATAAACCAATCCAATACCTGAGTATTCAGAGACTCTTTTGAGTTTGTATACAAACTAGATTCCGCCTTTCTTTTCCACAATTAGAATTATTAACTACTAATTCGTTAGATATCCCCCCCGCCGACCAGTTAGTAAATACTCCAGGGAATGGATAGGTCTGGGTATCCCTTACACTACTTACTAAAACTAAAATCTTTACTTGAATCCTAGACACAAGAATTTACAGAACCTTCGCTTTTGAGAACCTCCAGATATTTGGAAT